AGCCTTCGTAGCTTAATTTAATAACTTAATTTCATATTAATAATCAATCATATTAATAATCAATAATCAAAGAAATACTTATATATATTTATTATATTAAATTTTTTTATTATATTTATATAATTAGTATATTTATATAATTAGTAATTAGAATAATATTAAATTAGTAATTAGTAAATTAGTAATTAGAATAATATTAAATTAGAATAATATTAAATTAGAATAATATTATTATTTAATATTTAATTTATAATTTATATAATTTATTTTTTTTTTTTTTTATTTAATATTTGATTTGATTTTTATTTATTAATTTTATTAATAATTCAATAATAAATTAATAATAATAAAAAAAAGAATCTAAAAAACATTTCTGATTCAAATTCTTTATCTTTAGAATATAAAAGAATATAAAAAAAAAATCCTATAGACATCGAAAAAAACATATGGAAATAAATTGCGTCCAATAGGATTTGAACCTATACCAAAGGTTTAGAAGACCTCTGTCCTATCCATTAGACAATGGACGCTTCTCATTACGATTTTTCCTTTTTTACTTTCCTATTTCTTGTTCGAATCAGATTGTATGTGATGTGAGATGAAAGAATTTCAGGAATTAATGCATTTTTTAATGCATTAAAAATTAGAATATAGAGCGGGTAGCGGGAATCGAACCCGCATCGTTAGCTTGGAAGGCTAGGGGTTATAGTCGACGTCTATTTTTCATTTTTAACGTCTCTAATTCAAAACCGAACATGAAACTTTGGTTTCATTCGGCTCCTTTATGGAAGATGGAGAAATTGCCAGATCGAGATCTAGAATGGGAACAAAAAAAAATTAACCCATAACATCTATGTCAGCTTTTGCCTGAAGGCATTCAAAAGTACTCGCTTTCTAGATGATCCCTCTAGAAGATGGGTATTCTAAAAATCTTTCTAGTTACTTCGTTCTCTATTTCTATTTTAGAGAATCTTGAGGAAAAACATTTTGTTTCTACCGAGCTAAAAGAAAGAATATGTCGATCGATGCCTCTAGTAAACTAAAGTCATCGTTTTTTAGCCATTTATTTTGCTTCAATGTCCTCTCTACAAATATAAAATTGAAGATTTAGTTACGATTAGAAATTCATCTTTCTATCTTCATCCATGGATTCTTTACTCATACTCATTCAATTGGAAGTATTGATCCAATTCAAAAACAATTATGTTTCGTAATTTCATAATCCAAAGTTGAAATTATTCAATTAATAATTGATCCTTGGATATAAATTACGAGAATTTCAAATTATCCTCAAATTTGTCATTGAGAGGTAAAGGATTAATTCCTTTTAAGAAATAGAGTTTTTTATCGGATTAGGAATCAAATCGAAGGATCCCTTAACTCTTAAAGAACGAATCACACTTTTACCACTAAACTATACCCGCTACAATGCGATTATTGTATCGAAATGGAACTTTTGTCGAACAACGAAATTTAACGTAATCAAGATAGGATTATAAAATAATCATGAAAAATGAGAGTATTGAGATTTTTCGTAGGAGGAGATTCAGAAAAGAGATTTAAATAACTAAGCACGAAGTTATATTTTTTGATGGAGAGTTTTGACGGATACGTTTCAACAAAATTGCTAAAGTCATAACAGACGAATTGTGCAAGAAGCTATAGTTTTCTTTTTTTTTTTTTTTAAAGAAAAGATAATGGCATTTTGATTCTATATCGAAAGACTAGAAACATTCCTTTTTTTGTTCTTGCTTCAATTCAATAAATAATAAAAATAATAAATAACAAGCATTTTTGTTTATATTTATATACTTATAAAATGCAATAAATTTTATATCTATGATCCGTTGAACTAAAAAAAGGCCCGGCGAGGTATTGACCAGGCCAGGCCATGGGAATAAAAGGCCTTTCGGGAGAAGTATTTCTGGTTTTATTTATATTGATTTATCTTGTTATTGAATCTTTACTTATTGAATCTTTACTACCTTAGTTGAAATTTAGGATAAACCTTGTAGTATATTTTGTATCTATTTATAATAGTTATATATTTATTATATATTTATTATTTACTTAATTACTTAATTATTTATTTTATTTAATTATCTTAATTATTTAAAAGATATAAATAATTATTTATTTAATTATTATTATATTTAAATATTTAATTTTTTTTAATATTTATCATTTATATATAAATTTATTTATCATTTATATATAAATTTATTTATATATATTATTAATTAATAATATCTATTAATAATTATAGAATATTATAATAATATAAAATACAATAATATAAAAAGAGAATAGTTCTAAATAAATAGAATAGTTATAATAGTATAGAATTATTTATAATTATTATTTTCTAATTCTTTAGACTTTAGAATTCTATTTTAAATAAATAATAAATAAATAATTTAATTAAAATAATTAAAAAAATTTTACTTATATTTCGTTTTAATTATTCTATAAATTATTCTCTAAAATTTATAAGATTCTAGAATCTTATAAATTTCGAATTGAAAGCCTAGAAAAAATATAAAATAATAATAATAAAATAATAAGATTTTTCAATCGGCACGATATGTGTAATCTAACTATAGTAATTAGTAATTCATTTTTGTAATTACTTTTTTTTCAATAGGGAGAGATGGCTGAGTGGACGAAAGCGTCGGATTGCTAATCCGTTGTACGAGTCATTCGTACCGAGGGTTCGAATCCCTCTCTTTCCGTTTCTGTTGCTGATTTACTATTTTTTTTTTTTTTTATTTCTCTTTCGAATTTATTGAATTCTTTTGATTTATTCATAAAAAAATAAAGTAAGGAAATTCCTCTTTTATTCTTCGCGTCCAGGATTACGTCCTGGGTCATTAGATAGAAATCCGAAAATGAAGAGAGAAACAAAGAATATCACTACTGTGTAAACGAAGAGTTTGAGAGTAAGCATTACACAATCTCCAAGATCTTTTTGTGCAAAAAAGAGAATAGATTCTCCCATATATCCTATTTTGACACCGAGAATTTAAGTAGTTTCTGGAAATCGAAAAAAATTTTCATAAAATGAATTCATTTGTTAAGTGTTAGGAGCCTCCCTTTTATCAAAAGTCGCTTTCCTACCCACAATTTTTGTGGAAGACCTCATAGGGTCTTTCACGGAAATTGTTGTTAGACCGGGAAAGGAAGTGATTCCAATTTTTCGAGGCTATCCAAGACTTTTTCTATTTGAATCGAGAGTTCATACTATAAGACGTATCTGATCTTTTCATTTATTAGTATAGTCGTATTAGAATTTTTTTTTTATCGAATAAATCATTCATTTTTCTAGGACAAGATTTTAAATCTCATCGAAAACTTACAGCAGCTTGCCAAACAAAGGCTAATAGAAAAAAGAGTAGAGGTATGACTGGCATAAAATCGACGATTGGACTCAAAAATGCGTAGGCCTCGGGCAATTTGGCGAATAAAAAACTACTCGAAGAAAGGGCAGAATTAAGACAAATACAGATCAAACTAAAGATATTAAGCATAGCAGACATTTTTTTCTTGAAGATTATTGCATTTTGATTGAGTTATTGATATAAGATAAGCGAAAAATGAAGAAAGCAAAGTAGATCAAAAATCCTTTCTTTTTTTTATTTTGAACTTACTCAATCAAAAACCCTTCCATTCTCAAATCAAAAGAGAATAGAATAAATCATACTTTCATACATTATCTTAATTGAATTATATGTAATGATCAAGAAATTCAGTTTAATTCTATATCTACACGTGTGAAAATCCTCATAACAATCGACTGGATTCTATAGATATTTGGACTGGAATTGACGAACAATCAATAACAATATTAGTGTAGATTAGAAATCTAAGTGGGGCGTGGCCAAGTGGTAAGGCAACGGGTTTTGGTCCCGCTATTCGGAGGTTCGAATCCTTCCGTCCCAGAGCATCTGGATTCTATCATAAAAAAATTTTGACCAGACCAAAGGGCTGTTTGTAAAATAAAGTGTAGTCTAATATTATATAGATAGAATTTGATTCTTTTTTCGCTTTTTTTAAATAAAGATTAGTTTCTGAATTCTATCTTTTTCACAAACAGAATTGAGTTCAAAGCACACACAGATATAACTGAATCTAGTTGTGATCTAATACAGGCAAGATAGGATAATAGATTGATTCTAATAATTTCAATAAAAAAAGGTTCAGACGGACATATACCTCTTCATAGGGAAGGAAATTAGTTACTTATGTCGTGTGTCTATATTCAATTTATTAATAGTTAATATTAATAGAATTCTCAAGATAGAGTTCTCAAGGATGCATTCCCATTCATAATCAAAATGCGAAAGCAATTCTATATTCCCTATCCCTTAAATGAGACAGTTCAATTATTAATTCTCCTTATTTTTTATATGTCTGTATTCGAAACAAGAGTCTATTTTAGTACTTATTGAATTCAATCAATAGGATTAAAGCTCCTATGTAACTATGTTGAGGTAAAATAACAAAGAAGAACAAGTATTTAATCTAGGTCTGTTTTGTTTCGTTTTGTACCTAGACAGTTTATACTTTTGGAAAGTAAATAAAAAAAGGTGCTTTGGGGGGTTATGACTCCCGATACCTATGGAATTGGGGGAGTAGATAGGAGTTAATCAACAATAAAATAAAAGGTGTCAATTTTCATATTTACCCGAATCTCATTTCGAATCTAATTTTTAGGTCTTTCGTATTTTTTTCTTTATTTTATAACGAATGAATAAGTATAAATCTATGTAATGGTTGAAAGGAAAGGTGATTCAGACATTTTATTCACCTTAACGGAAAATTTCTTGAACCCAGAAATACGTAACATATAAAATGAGGAAATATTTCTATCTTATCTATATAACCTTTGATCTCAGTAACAAGGGTTTGCGATTTTTGTGAAAAAAAATCAGATTTGTTTTTCCAAGTTATCATTTCGACGATATACCTAATCGGTTTTATTTTATTTAAATCATAAAAGGCTAATGGCTGAGTTCGATAAAAAAATGGATTTCTTTTTGGCTTTTATTGTAAATATTGTAAATGTCAAAAAAATTCCTAATTCAACATCATTATTGGAATTTTTTTTCAATTATTCACTTACTTATCTTATATATCTTATATTATATATCTTATATTTATATATAACTTATATTTATTCTATTTATAATACTACTATAATATATATAGTATTATAAATAGATTATTATAAATATATATAGTATTATATAAGATAAGAAAATAGTATAATAGAAGATAAGATTAGAAAACAGAAATATAAGATACTAAAATATAGTAAAATATAGATATAGAAAAATCTATTAATATTCAATTAGATAGAATTTAATTAATATAATTCTATCCGTATATTATTTAATTTTAATATAAATAATTAATTATAATTATTAATTATAATTATTATATTTATTTATTATATATATTATTATATATATATTATTATATAAATAATCTAATATAATCTAATATAATTTAAATTGAATTAATTTAATGTAAATAATATGTATATTTAATATATAAATAGAATATTTATATAGAATATTTATTTAATATAGAATAAAGTCAATATAAAGTCTATAGGATAAAGTATAGGTATAGATTTCTATGTAGCGACTAAACCAATGACTATTCATGATTCCATAATTGAATCAATTGCATACCGGTTCAAAATTTGAGGAATGTTATGGTAAAACTTCGTTTGAAACGATGTGGTAGAAAGCAACGTGCGACTTGAAGGACATGATCTGGTGTGGATTTTTATATCCATCATTTTCTATATAAAAAGGTGCTCTTGGCTCGACATCCCCTGTTCTGTTAGACTAGAACCCACACTTTTTATTGGGTTGTAGTTAATTTAAAATAAAATAGTACATGATGGAGCTCGAGTAGAAAATATTGATTCATTTCTTAAGAGCAAGAATCTAGGGTTAGTGTGAATCAATAAATTAGAACAACTTCGTAAGTCTATTTTTGACAGAGAAATCGAAAGGATCCAATCCTACCAAGTTTCCAATCAACAAGGAAAATTTGTTGGAATTTATAAACCCTTTTCGATAAAAAGTATATCGTGAGAGAATCAAGCGTTTGTATGATTCTTTTCTTTGATAAACAATCACAAAAAGGGTATGTTGCTGCCATTTTGAAAGGATTAAAGATCAACGAAGTAATGTCTAAACCTAATGATTCAAAGCAAAGAGATTCCGAAACAAGGAAAAGCCCTTTTCATTCTCAATTGTATCAACAACTGGATTATAATGAAGAATTCCAATATCCAATAGAGGTTAAATAAGCCAGACAAAAAGGGGGTTAGAGACCACTCAATAAAAGAAATGCCAAAGGATTCTCTTTTTGGTTATTTGAGAGTTATTCAACTTGAGTTATGAGTGCAAATGATTTTTTCCGGAAAGAAGAATAAGAGCAAAAGGGGACTTAATTCTTAGTCTAATTAATTTGATGATTTTATGGATCTATTTGCCATTAATTATATATATACATAACTTCAAAAATAAAAAAAGAAATAAAAAATCATTTTTCTTGAGCCGTACGAGGAGAAAACTTCTTATACGTTTCTAGGGGGGGGGGTATTGTTCATATAATCTATCCCAATGAGCCGTCTATCGAATTGTTGCAATTGATGTTCGGTCCCGAAGAGAAGGAAGAGATCTTCGGAAAGTTGGTTTTTATGATCCGATAAAGAATCAAACTTATTTAAATGTTCCTGCTATTCTATATTTTCTTGAAAGGGGCGCTCAACCTACTGGAACTGTTTATGATATTTTAAAGAAGGCAGAGGTTTTTAAAGAACTTCGCCCTAATGAAACGAAATTCACTTAATTAAATACAACAAGAAAGAGACTTGAGTGATTCGTATATAGTTTGATAGAATCCTTTCTTTATTATTCCCACCATCTTTTGCTCTATTCAGACCTATTTTGTATTGTTTCCATAGGAGACTGTGTCCTCTAATGAATGATCAAAATTTATTTTATTGATATAAGATGTCTAGAAGAAAGATCAAGTGAACAAACGAAGAAAGTTATATTGATCAAGTCACTAACGGTAGTAATTGGATCTAGCAATAGACAATTCTGACATTCCTTTCAATTGGATGGTTTTCCTTGGAATTATACTAAAAAAAGAAAAAGAATGGAGCTTCCTTATTTGATTTGACGTATAGTTATTGATATTTTTTCTACTTCTTTTTTTTTCTATCTACATTCCTTTCTAATCATGTACCTTATTTAGATAGTGCCAATCCAACACAAGTTCTTTATTTATTTATTTTTTATTTATTGTATTGTTTTATTTGTTTGTTTTATTATTTTATTTGTTATTTGATATCCTATTTTTTTGTTCAATTGATTATTTTATTATCTTCAATTTTCAATGAAATTGATATCATTTCTATTTTTCCTTTTTTCTATTTTTCCTTTTATTTATATATAGATTTCTATCATATATATATATTTCTACCATATATTTATATAGAATATTGTATATAAATCTATTTATTCTTTTTTTTAACATACATATTGACAAGAGTGTAGTGAGCAAATATAATTCAAGTGTAAATGGATCCATTTCTTTCTCTATTTTTTTGTCCTACATACAAAACATAGGTTTTGTTTTTTACTTTATTCAAAGATTCGTTGAATTTGCTGTGATACAAAACCTAATTTTTTATAAAAAAGGAAATGGATAATAAAATTAAAAAGAATAAAAATATAGAGGTAGAAAGGAAAGATAGAGAAATAAAAATATATATATATAAATATATTATAAATATATATATATAATATATAAAAATATATATAAAAATATAAATATATATTATATATTCTATATATAATGGATAAGAATATTTAAGGGATAAGAATATCTAAGAAGTGGTCTAGAATTCTTTTTTATTTGAAAATTTCTTGTATTGTCATTTATTTGATCTGTTTTTTTATTAGAAAACTTTATTTTTTTTTAGATTTTTTGCTAATTCAATGCTTTGATTGTCTTGTCTAATTTCTTTATTTTGATCTCGATTGTATCTACATACCCTCTTCGGGTTGCTAACTCAACGGTAGAGTACTCGGCTTTTAAGTGCGGCTAGGTTCTTTTACACATTTGGATGAAGCAAGGGATTCGTCCACACCATCGGTAGTGTTTGTAAGACCACGACTGATCCTGAAAGGAATGAATGGAAAAAAGAGCATGTCGTATCAATGGAGAATTATGAAACTATTTCGTTCTTATTAGATCGGTACAAAAACTTTGGTTGAATTCTTAGAACGAAACGAAATGAATTCAAAGTTGGGTCGATTGAATACATGGATCGAGCCCTATGGCTCTAATTGTAGGGAAAGAAAAAGCAACGAGCTTATGTTCTTAATTGGAACGATTACCCGCCCTAATTAAACGTTAAAAATATATTAGTGACTGATGTGGGAAAGGCTTTTCCCAGGAGTGGATTACCTATTTTTTAGTGAATCCTAACTATTAGCCATTTTCCATTAGAAAAAAAGGAGATGAATGTGTAGAAGAAACAGTATATTGATAAGGATACTTTTTTTCCAAAATCAAAAGAGCGATTGGGTTGAAAAAATAAAGGATTTCTAACCATCTTATTATCAACTATAAAGAAAGAAACCAATTAGATGGAAAAAAGATAGAGAGTCCGTTGATGAGTTTACCTGTCTCCGAGGTATCTATTATTTTGTACTAGAATACCTTGTTTTGACTGTATCGCACTATGTATCATTTTATAACCCAAGAAACCCTCTACTTTTCATTTCTGGTCGCATTTTAAATGGAGGAATTCCAAGGATATTTAGAACTAGATAGATCTTGGCAAGACGATTTTTTATATCCACTTATCTTTCAGGAATATATTTATGCACTTGTACATGATCAGGATTTAGGTTTAAATAGGTCCATTTTTTTTTCAAATACAAAAAGGGGTTATGACACAAAATACAGTTTACTAGTTGTAAAACGTTTAGTTATTCGAATGTATCAACAGAATCATTTGATTCTTTCTGTTAATGATTCTAACAAAAATGAATTTCTTGGGCACAAGAAAAATTTGTATTCTCAACGGATCTCAGAGGGATTTGCAGCTATTGCGGAAATTCCATTTTCTCTGCGATTAATATCTTCCCTAGAAGGAAAAGAACTAAAAAAATCTCAAAATTTACGGTCAATTCATTCAATATTTCCTTTTTTAGAGGACAAATTTTCACGTTTAAATTATGTGTTAGATATATTGATACCTCACCCTGTCCATCTGGAAATCTTGGTTCAAACTATTCGTTACTGGGTAAAAGATACCTCCTGTTTGCATTTATTACGATTCTTTCTTTATGAGTATTGTAATAATGTTATTACTCTAAAGAAATCCGTTTCAAATTTTTCAAAAAAAAAGAATCAAAGATTATTATTGTTCCTATATAATTCCCATGTGTGTGAATGCGAATCCATCTTTGTTTTTCTCCGCAACCAATCCTCTCATTTACGATCAACATCCTCCGGAGCCTTTCTTGCACGAGTCTATTTCTACGTAAAGCTAGAACATCTTGTAAAAGTATTTACTAAGCATTTTCAGGTTATCCTATGGTTCTTCAAGGATCCTTTTCTGCATTATGTTAGGTATCAAGGAAAATCGATTCTGGCTTCAAAAGGGACGTTTTTTCTGATGACTAAATTGAAATATTACCTTGTCAATTTCTGTCAATGTAATTTTTCCCTATGGTTGCAACCAAGAAGAATCTATATCAATCAATCATCAAATCAGCCCATTGACTTTATGGGTTTTCTTTTAAGTGTGCGACTAAATCCTTCCGTGGTACGGAGTCAAATGTTAGAAAATTCATTCTTAATAGATAATGGTATTAAGAAGTTTGAGACCCTAGTTCCAATTATGCCTCTGATTGGATCATTGGCTAAAGCAAAATTTTGTAACGTATTAGGACATCCC